GGTGGCATGGACACCTAGCCTTTTCTTATTTTACTTATTTATAGTATTTGTTTGCTGGCACAGGTCGTAGATTCATTCTCCACTCCAGCAGTAGCAGATGTAGAATCTGAAAGGTGGGATTCCCGGTTGATTGGATGCTTCCGTTAGAGCTTCTTCCCCTCCTGTCATTTAAGGGCACCTAGCTTACAATCACTAGTGAAAGAGTGCCAATTGACCCAACTAGCGAATCTGTTTACAACCATTCCATCTTTTTCATTTCCGTGAATACCGCTCGAAAGCAGTCATTTTTCGGCTTGATAGCACTAGCACGATCCATCCATCTCCCTCCGGGGAGTGAGTAAGAGGTGGAAGGACTGTCGATAGCAGGTAGGGTAAACGGATATGGATGATAGTTGGGATCCCAGGTAGGAGAGCCAGCCAGGAGAAAGAGGTAGTCAAAGACTACCCTTCTTTTTTTTGGGAGTTGGTTCTGGAATTCCATGGAGAGTTGCCACTCCTCAATCTTCGAAATCTAGTCTAGTCCAGCGATAGAGGACTTGATACTTATCTTCGACAAGCCTCGATCTGTGCTGAAGACAGATTCTCTTATCGGCTGAGGAAATAGGTAGCCGCCCACCCATTCTTCCTTTCCGACCTTAGCTTAGCTGCTCACGCCAATGCTCATGGGTATGGGGCCATAACTGCTGCTACTGTTATACTCCCACACTCTAAGAGAGTCCTACCGTCGGCTCATCTTCTATCTAAGACCTCCTCAATGAGAGGATGCCTGAAAGTCTTTTCTCAGGTCTAGTTGCGGTCCGCTCTTTTCTTTCACTTATTGGTACAGCAGCTTCACTCCTCTCCCAGCAAGAGGATGCGCGAACCATTGTTCCAAAGATCGGAGAATCTAGGGAACCGGAAAAGCGAAACCTTGTCAGGAAGAAAGTGAAGCAGGTTTCTTTGGTGGGCCAACAAGGCAAGGCCCTGAAAAGCAAAGATTTTAGATGATAAGGCAGAGGCAAAGCAGGCACATCCAAAACTTTATTCGGTTAGTTAAAAGTCTGAAAATGACCTGTTGACTCTCTTGTTAGTCTTCCGGTAGGAATACCTAAAATCTTTCATGATGAGCGCCAAAGACTCAAAAGCTCACGCGCGATCTACTGATCAAATAGAGCATCATCACGTTCGGAGACAGGCTTTCTCCCCAAAGCATATTATTGCTTGTTCGCCATAGCTGATCACACTGTGACGCTGAGCACTTCGGATAAAGCAAGATTCGAAACTTTAGTTAGGGTCATCGTTTCATCCGCCCTTCCACTTTCACTTCCACTTCTTGAGCTGACCCAGCCTGAGTAAAGGCCATTAAGGACCTCGAGCCGACTCTCGTCTGCGAGGTTCGTGTGTCAAGCAAGTTTTTAAAGAGGGTTCCTAGTTGTCTTAGTTTGAAGTGAGAGCCCGAATATACTCTTTTCGCTCACCAACGAAAGGATTTACCTCTTTTTTGTCTTCAGGGGGGGGAAGACTTTCTCTCCTTTATCGATGCTCTTTTTGTCACGTGGGCGCACTGATTAAATGAGACCACCAAGGCCCCTAGGTAAGACGACATACATAAAGTAGAACGAGATGATCTCGAAGTTCTAAATCCATAATAAAAGGAGAATCTTCTTATCCAGATAAGTACGTAGAGTGAAAAAGGAAAAAGCCCCTTATCGGATTCGAACCTTATGTTACCTACTTTGACTCATATCTTCGGTATACCTCCATACAAGACAAGCACAGGAAAGGATATTCAATCAAAACCGGGCTATCGCCCTATTCTCTCTCAATTGCCTATCCTTTATAGATATAGACGAGGGGTTCGCGATTAGCAAGATCGGCTTCGATATAACTTCTCAGGGCTCTGTAGACTTAACTGTACTTTCTCCGGCTAGGAAGCCTTTGGTGTCCATGGATATGGATGTAATTTTACCGATTCAAGCGATTCAAAGCCTGAAAGATGCGCTGTCCTAAGCCTTAAGTTAAGGGAAGGGACATTTCAATCAACCTATTAGTAAAATGTGAGAATGAGCGGACAGGCCGATCGGATAAGATTCTTTTCCTTTACGGAGGGAGCTTACGGACGGGCCAAGCTCTTTATGACTTCTTTGACGCAGATTGAAAGTCTAGTTTGACAGTCTTCGACAGATCTTTTTTTTTTTCGGGGTCTTCCCTACCGGTAAGGCAAGTAAACTCGTCCTTGGGAAGTCTAGCTTTGTCCTTCTGAGTCTCGTCCTTTATATAACTTCCTAACATTCTTTCGTTCGTTATATAGCGAGAATCGCCCTTATGAGGCAAACCACCCAAGGAAAGAAGAAGAGCATGTATAGGAGCAGCCCCTGAGTGAAGAGCAAGCAAACTCCGCCCCTATCTGCCGGCTATAGGTCACGAACTATAAGACCAAGGAAAGCAACCTCTCGTTAAACCGCTTTAATGTTGCCTTTTTGGATATCCAAGAGAAGATAAGGCTGGCTTGGGGCTAACCCTTCCTGACAAGGAATTTCATGACGGGCTGACCTTTTCCTAGCCTTTACCAAACGATTAGCGAAATGAAATCGAGGAATCAAGGACGATTCGATGACTCTCTCCAATAGATCTCGATTTGCGGACGATGTCGTTAAAGAGTCGACACCGCTTTGCACAAGAATCGGTTCTTTGTATGGATGGACAGAAGGGCTCAGCCAGACCCGGTTCAATTCGTTTTTTGCGGGAATACCAGGTTCAAGTTCAAGGGAAGAGAAAAGAAAGCGCTTGTTGTCCTCTTACTCTTTTAGCCTGCCTTGTGGAGGTCTCTCGGGTGTCTACGGCGGATCCGATCAGTCTCGTGAAGAAGTCTTTTCCGATCTTCCACTAAGAAAGGTATCGTCACGACAACGAAATTTGCCCGGTAAACTAGTCGGGGCTCCCCATGGTTTAGTAATAGGGAGGGGAGAATGTCTCTTCATCCGGGGGTTCATTTCATTCATTATGAACTAAAAAATCAGTGTAAGGCTGATTAGTGAGGTCTTAAAAACTTCATACAATGAATGATCCGCCATTCCATTTGTGCTTTCAGCAAGTAGGCGACGCGAATCTATGGTTTCTATGTTTCAATCGGGTACCAATTGCTTGGATGCGTTTGAAAGCCTCGAGATTACTTTAAGAAAAAATTCTTTCTAGGTTTGTCTTGTGTCTCCGTAACAAATGGTCCATTTATTGATGGGCGAACGACGGGGATTGAACCCGCGCGTGGTGGATTCACAATCCACTGCCTTGATCCACTTGGCTACATCCGCCCCTACCCCCGCACTGGTTTTAGTCTCTATCTACGATCTGATTCTTTCTGAACCCCCTATGACCGCTATCCAAGAGAAGTTCCTATACTATAACTATAGGAAGTAGTAGCAAGTCTATTTCTTGTTTTTTGGAATTAGGGGAAGCAAAGCTTCAAACAAAGAGGTTGGGCTGTTCACTTCATTGATTTGACTTCACTTTACTTAAGATTAAAGATAGGGGCCGGGCGGGCAGTGAAGGCTCGTTTAGTAGAAAGCAAGCTCCGCTTTTTGAAGCGAGCCCCCTGAAAGCCTTTGCACGCTAGCCTCTTGTAGTTTAGGGTTCCAAACCTGCGCACCCCTAAACTACAAGCTAGCTTTGAAGCCCCTACTTTATGGATTGTTGGGATATTAGAAGAAGCCCCTTTCTACAAACCTTTCTAGAAGATTCTTATATATAAGGGAAGCTCTTCGAGCTTTCTTCGCATGCTTGAGCTTTCCCCTTTCTATTAGTAAGGTTGTCAAAAGGTAGGTTTCTTACTTAGTGCTTGTGCTAAGGAGCTTCTTTCTCAAAGTCAAGTTTCTCGCTTCTTGCTTTAGAAAGATTGCAGGGGCGCGCGCCCTTCCTTCAGCCGGCTCCGCCCTATCTATTCATCTCTTTTATCAAATGGATATTTAGGGATCTCTCTTGTTCATAGATCTTGAAACCAGATCAATATCCATTTCTCAATATATCTATCGATAGATAGAAAGATATAGATCTCTATCTGGATCTATCTCCATATCTAAGAAAGAACCAACACTTAAAGGGCGTAACCAACGGAAGGTTCTCACCCTGTCCCCGACATTGTTCTCCGACGATGCCCCCTGGGCGAAAGGGGCCACCATTCTCTTTCTTTCGTTCCGATCAGGACAAGTGGGTTGGTTTCGTCCTTCTATCTACGCAATTCTCTGTCTTCGTTCGTGATCATGTTGGGCGAAAGGTAGTTAGTTGTAGAGGAGCGGCTGTGAAACGGCGATTCCCCCCTTTCCATTGAAGTAGGGGGGGCCTCCTTCCCCACCATTCCGGCCTATTATTGAGGGGGATTTTACCTATGCTGAAGGTGGCTTGCTTACCAAGCCACCCACTTGAGAAGCTAGTCGCCAGAAAGAAGCGGCGAGGACGCGAAGCTGTCTACGAAGCTTCCCTCCCCCTGTAGTCGAAGTACTCGGCGCTACTTTGATTCAAAAGGTTCCCGACTTTATCCGGTTTCCGCAACCGTAATCATTTGTCATTCCGATTACTTCATCCATCAACCTTTTTTTCAATAGCGGTACGCTCTAAAAAAAGTAAAGGATAAGCTTGCATTCTAGAAGCGGTAGCTTCCCGCCTCCTTCATTTTGCCTCCTTCGGTGAGATTCCCTTCCCTTTTCTAAAATGCCCGATTGGTCTGCCTCAGCAAATGTACAAAGTGGACCGCTGTTTGGCTGACCCTCTTCTTCCCATTCGGGTTGGGTTGACCCAGAAGTCAAGTAAGAAGGAATGGAACCACTGGAGAGTCGTCCGCAGTTCACACTGGGGCAAAGACGACTGAGTTTGGAAGCGGAACACGAACCGATTTCCGCTATTCCGGGTTCTTATTGAGCGTAGCGAAATCAAGGTTTATTAGAAAGTCAGCGAAGTTTGGTGTTCTACCTTTGCGTAGTCTCGGTCCACTGTGGAAGGCTCCGTACCGACGCCTCACTACTACTGAATTTAATTAATGGCTAAGCGATTTCATAACCAGAGCTTTCCTTAACCAGCTGACCTTACTTCGTAACCTTAACGTACTTTCTTTATTACTATATCAATCATAGGCCTTCGCCACTTCAAACGGGCGCTTCGCCCTTTCTTTTTTTTATTAGAAAAAAATGGGGCCTTACTTATTCTGTTCAGGGAGGATGAAAGACAAAGAAAGGGATCAGGGGGCTTATTGATCGGAGAAAGGGAAGGGACTTATTGGACCTAACTGAGAAGGAGACATAAAGGGATCACCTGACCTTATCTTGAGTGAGAGAGGCAAGTCGCAAGGCAAAAAGCTTAGTCGTTTTCAACTCCGAGAGTGACTTCACTTACGGGATTTCTATTTCATTCAGAGCCTCGGGCATTGAGAGCAGACGAAGACTAAGAAGACTTTCGGATAGCACGTGAGATCAACTACTTAGAATACGCTACCATCTGTCTTCGATTATGCTCGTTCTACTTGGAGGGAGAGATCGCTCCTTTAAGGAGACGGGATTCGACTATTATATATGAATATGATCCCACCACTTGAAACTGATTCAACACCATTCTTCTTCCAAGAGAAAGAAGAGCAAGAACATCGCTTATTCTGCAGCAACCTTCCTTTATGCCTCTGTCGTCTTTTGCCGGGCTAAGGCCTGCTGAGACAATAGATAGTCAGGCAGGTGGCCTAGCCCTAAGGTGATTCTCGCTCCGACTTTGATTTGATTCGCGTAGTGATAAAATCATTTCCGATCGGCTTTCTTTGTTTGCTTTCCTTTCCCTAAACTTAATCGAATCTTTCTGCCCCATAAGAGAAATTGGCTTTTTCTGGTGAAAACTTAGATGTTGAAGCATGGGCGGCCGTCGATCGATGAATTGAGAAAGAGACCGGGGATTCCATTTCAATAGAGAAAGCTATCGATGGTCGCATTGGGACGGGAACAAGAGCAATTCTTGGTCCCACCAAACCATGCCATGAACAGTCGACTCAACAAGAGCAGGGGATATTTAAACTAAGACTCATTCCGTCTATTGCTCTACCTTCCTCCAACAGATTGAATTGCATCGTTTATTCCCCGTCAAAACTAGCTGCTGACTCAACCTCCCCTCGGGTCTACGCCCTCTTTGTTTTAGCATCGGCGATTGAAAGAGAGTAGGAGCGCATTCTCTCCATCTCAGTTGGAAAGTCTATCGCTCTCAGCAGCAGTTCCTTGGTCATACCCTCGGTGATGACTAGCAGTCCTTCCTGATTGAGTTCTCACCCTCTATGGATAGATCAAGAGTTCCGGCCCGGCTATGATTCCATCAACAAACCCGATTCGGTATAAAAGCTTAGCTTCTATTACAAGAATCTATTTTGAAAAGAGCTATCCTAAAGCTTGACAGGTCTCCCCTACTCTGTTTTTCACTCGAAAACCGAAAGCATAAGGATGAGCCTTGGGCCCCCTTTCCCAAGAGCAGAAGGAGCGTTTAGATACTGTACCTTTAGGTGCGTGCAGGAGCAAGGACGAAAGGAGAACAAGTCGCAGGAGAAGCGTTGAAGAAGCAGTAGTTTAAGCCATTGATCCTGCAGCTTATCAAAGCACCGGCAGACAGAGGTAGATACAGAGCCATAGGCAAACCTTCATGATCGATAGCCTATTATGAATACGACCCTCGTGCTCGAGAGGCGGATCCAAAGGCAGTCGCTTACCTAGGAGCATACTTCTAGCATATATAGCGGCATACCCCTTTGACCTAGGTGGAAAAGAGATCTATTGAAACCCACCATAAGTCTCTGGGGAGACAGCTGCGGATACAGATTTACCATAAGCAAAAGCGGCTACTGAGGCGAAGGCAAGGTTCCGTTCCATGGAAGGAAAAAGAAATGGAAATAAAAAAAAGGTCTGATCAAATATTTTGCTTTCTTGTTGTCTTGAATTGTTATAGAACGGCTTTCTATTTATATAAGGTATAGTTGGTAGGATGAAGTGGGATGTGAAGCCTTAGTGGATATAGCAAGTGTGCCGGGGATGCGGCTCGGGCGTAGTAGGTCTGGACGCCTAGCATGAAACAGCCTTCTCTGGTAGCGGCACTATACCTTAGTATAGTATCTCTCTAGCTTCCAGTCTATATAAAAAAACGTAGTTAGCAGAGGTAAGTCTGTCTGGCGTTCCCTCGCGTAAAGGGCGACTTTGGCATCGGCTCTCTCTCGTTAGGTAATTACCGAGGCGAAAGCGGCTCTCTCGGAAGTAAGTTTCCCCGCCATCTTAGTGGGACTAGTCTAATAAACTTTCACTTCAACTGCCTTACTCTAACAAGTAAGCAAGTCAACTACCAAGACTCGGATTTTCTTTGTTGTGGTAACGCCCTTCTAGAATTACGTTTAACGTCCCTTCCTTTATGATTATGACTTTCCCGATCAGCGCCTCGGGTCGGTAGCCGGGCTCCGGGACATTACTACCACGGCTACTATCGACCCGAGCCCAAAGAAGGAAAAGAACGGACTAAAGCGAGGAGTTCATTGGCCATACATAGTGAAGGGGGATGGGGGTCAACCTCTTTCATGACCCATGGCCCCAGTGTGTTACTTGGTTAGCATTTCTAGAACAAATTAAGTAGGGTTGGTTTTTCGATAGGGAAACAGGGGAGTTAGTTGGCTGTAGTTGAGACACGTTTTTCGGGTGGACGATATGGATTTTTTCGAGATGGTTAACCACTTTTTTAACCGTGAGAGGGCGGTAATTCAGAACCCGCTGGCTCCAGTCCAGAACCGGTGGAAGTTCCCCACGCCGATCCCCCAACGTGAGGCACTTCGAAGTGCCATTCATTCTGGAGCAAGTTCGGTAATGGTAATATTGTGAGAAGGGGAAAGGGCGGCTTTCCGTTCACTTTCCGGAAATGGAAGAAATCTATTCCAGTGTCGCAGAGAACATTATGTCTCGCGATCTGGAAGTATCTGCGGAGAGATCTATTGAAACCCCCCGCGGATGGGTGGAGGAGATAAAGGAGAACCCTAATCCCCTAAAATCCCTCATTAGGGAACACCTGTAAGATGAGTCTGCCGCTTTCTTTCATAACAGAGCCGGGAATAACGGCTGGCATAGAAGTCTCTCGCACGCAAGGAGATGCATTTCTGGTACTGGACAAGCTCTTAGGGAATAATCTCTTTCTTATTTCTTCCTTTTTTCCCATGACGACTAGGAACGGGCAAATCAAAAATTTCACTTCGAATTTCGGACCTCAACATCCTGCTGCTCATGGTGTTTCACGATCAGTATTGGAAATGAACGGAGAAGTGGTGGAACGTGCGGAACCACATATTGGATCACTCCAGTGCGGCACGAAGCCGCTGACGCCGAGTCGGCTCCTATGCCGCTAGCTATGCCCTGCTGGGTCCCCCGGCACGGTGGAGGTCCCGTAGCGCGTCATGAGCACCGGGCTAAGGGGCGGTTGAGCAACTCAAGCGAACCGCCCTACCTTACTACAACATAAGGACAGAAGGGAGAAGGTTGTGAAGGTGGCCTCGTTATCCACACCTCCGGTCAGATGAATGGAGGACCGACCGACCCGGGTTTTCATGAGCGTTGGCGGGTCCTGGAGTGCCTGTCAAGGGCGCTAGCGCATACCCCGGGGTGATCATCACCACCTGCACCTCACATCTCGGCACAGCGGAACGTGTAACCCGCCTGCTGTCTCATTCAACTACATTTGTTCCTGTAATCCATAGCCTAACAGAACGCAGCAGCGAGGGACAACCCGCCCATACAGCCAGCGGGGAGGATGGCACTACTGGCAAAGACCGTCCGGCGAAAACGCCGCAGGCGCGAAGCGTGGTAGGCCTGTGCCGGGGGAGCATAGCATAGGTAGGAAAGGGAGCCTGGGCGGTGGAAGAGCCAGGGGGGGCCGGGTCATTTGACGGAAATGGAAGGCTTTTCCCCTATTAGAGAAGGCCCTCTGAAAGGGGAAGTGCATTAATTCTTGGAAAAAGAGGGAGCAAGCCTATAAAAAAAATGAATGAAAGTGAATTCAATGAATAGATAGAGTCAACGGTACGACAGACAGCGCTGCCTACACGCGAATTAGCTTCCGAGGTCGAGCAGTCTCAATTTCACTACAGGATTTGCGAATGAATGCTGGGCCACCTCGAATGGCGTGAGCCGCATGCGGGGAGACCCGCACGTACGGTTTTTAGGGGGATCTGGTCGAAAGACCGGCCGGCGCCCACCCGACTAGGGGGACTGAGAAATTAATAGAGTACAAAACTTATCTTCAAGCTTTACCTTATTCTGATCGTTTAGAGGGCGATCGCGGAGTCACTGAATGAAGTCCTCCGTTTCTTTTCTTTCGGAGGTGCTGACCCGCAGCGAGGCAGAGATGACTAAGTTACATATGGAATATGGCGACGACAACAGCATGTCGTAGAAGGAGATAACAGGTGGAGCCAACGATCCGCTAAGACTAACGTATCTACAACTCCATCCCCGAGCGGCAGTCAAACGGAGGCGTGAATGCAAGATGCCAGCGGAATGATCGGCCGGGCAGAGGCTAGGGCTGCTTCCTACCCACCGCGTCCTTCCTTGTGTGTCGGAGATATAAAGCGAGTGCACCGGAAAAGAACGGGAACTGGGTCGATCTATTCTATGGCGAAGCATCCGAAGCATAACTGCACACTCACACGATCTTTGCCGAGAGATAGGAGCATTCGGTGGAACCGGTGAACTACACTTGCTTCTGGATAGATGTGTGGGACAGAGGGCTCGTGGTACCTGCTGCCCACCCTTCCTCCTCTGCTTTGAGAACCGTGTGAACGGAGAGTGGGCAGAAGGGAAGGAGGTCCTCATACGGAGTCGCACACTTACTTGAGCAGTGCGGAAGACTGGGGAATGGGTTGAGTAAACTCCCCTGGGGCCGGAAAAATAACAGACGAAGCTTTACTAGGGCTTTGATTGGTATTTTTTTTTCTTAGTGATTGGAAAGGAGGGCGCCTGGGTATGTTACAAAAGGGGAA